TTTGATCCTGATTGGAACAAGAGAGAAGTATGAATACTTTGGTAATTGCTACTTGGGTATCTAGAATATCTATGTCCCAAGAAAAAAAATATGAATAACGAGAGTATATCCCTTAGTAACAGAGTATATCCCTTAGTAACATAGTAGTCTTCCTAATGCGGGACATCCTATTATCATAATGAATGAACAAGTGTTCAACCCCATAACTCATTATAACTTTGACAGGCAGTTCCCTTTTTTATACCATCTCTACCGCATGCGGAAAAATGACCATTGCAGCTTCATGGAAAAGCCCTTTATCGGATTTGAACCGATGACTTACGCCTTACCATGGCGTTACTCTACCGCTGAGTTAAAAGGGCCTGTTTAATTCACAAATTTAGCCCACTAAGAATCTACTGGATATACCTGTACAATTATATCTTGTACAATTATATCTTGTATATATTGTATATAATATATACAATATACAGATGGGGGCTCATTCAGGAACAATGAATAGTTAATTCAATTAAATACATATATAAATACATATATGAAATGAATAGTAATATAACAGTCTATGTCTATTATATCTTAATGATGCGCGAATCCATGAGTGAAAATTAGAATGAATGGGTTTGACTTTTTCTGTCGGGCAAGACATCCCCTATACTCCATTATTTTGATTATGATTAGATTATATAATTCATCTTTGTTATATAAGAATTGTTATTGTTATATAAGAATATATAATGTAATGAAAGGTTCCTGAATGAACAATAGAGAAATTTTCTTACATTAATATTATATGTATACGGAATCACAAAAGCACGAAAGGTTGTTCGTATCCTAGCATTCATTATATTGACATTGACAATTCCAAAAAACTACTCATACTATGAGTATAGTATGATGGCGATCGGGTGGGCGTGCCCCTATCGTCTAGCGGTTCAGGACATCTCTCTTTCAAGGAGGCAGCGGGGATTCGACTTCCCCTGGGGGTAGTAGGGTACGACGAAAGAAAAGTTGACCATGAATTATCAATAAACCGACAATTGATTCTTCCTGGGTCGATGCCCGAGCGGTTAATGGGGACGGACTGTAAATTCGTTGGCGATATGTCTACGCTGGTTCAAATCCAGCTCGGCCCAAGAATTCACCGATCCTTGAGGATGATATAACCAATCCGTACTCCAAAAATACATGATGATATGGAGGAATAAAGAGTCAACTTGATTCTATTTGTTCCTCCATGTTCTGATGTTTCTAACAATCTGGATCTATGAATTATTTTCAGCCAATCCGAGAAATAAAATGAAAAGATGAAAAAGAAAAGAGCCCTTTTTCATTGAAAGATGGATTGTCAGTCAATTTGGCAATAACCACAGGTTGCTTTGCTATTTATCCATCCATCTTCTCTTCTATCTATGTAGATATGTATATCAGTATATCCGTTACAGGCGTCGTATTTTTTTATATGATCTATCTATACGGTTATGGTTCGATGAAATAAAATCAAAATAAACAATAAATAATGTAAGCTGTACACCTCATTTTCTTGGGATTGTAGTTCAATTGGTCAGAGCACCGCCCTGTCAAGGCGGAAGCTGCGGGTTCGAGCCCCGTCAGTCCCGCACCGACCTGGGATCCTATGAATCGATTGATTCATCTCTCCGCCTTCTGCAAAGGGGAGGAGACAAAGAGCAGTGTCTAATTCCAGGTGGAAGGATCCTTATTTCACATTTATCATCGGGCAAGGTAAGCTCAATTACTAATTGAATTGGGGACAATCTCTTTATCTCGCCCAAATTGCACGCTGGATTCTCGATTTATACGTCTGAATTAAGGAAAGGAAGGAGGATACGAATACTAATAAAAGATCAATCAAAGATCCTGTCTTTCTGTTCTGGGGGTGGAGAATAGAAAATAGAACGAATAATCTTTTTTTTCATTTTTCTCTGTCTTTCAATAAGATTAGGTCATCACAAAAACTTAGCTTAGAACTTAATTCGTTTTCCAGTTCACTTCTACTGTTTGGATCTATGACGGATGGAATACTGGTCGAACCTCATTCATATGATATCATTCTATAAAGAATGAGGACGGCGGGTTATAGTTATAGAAAGGAACGAAAGAGTAGAAAAATATGAGAAATTCAAAGGGATTCTTGGGTGGGGGTCAGGAATGCAATTTTTCGATTCAGTATGGATAAAAGATCTTCCTATGTTATACTATTCAATTCTCGACGATGAATTGATTTGATAGATCAGATATTGTTATTCATGATATTAGAATCCGATTCAGTATCATCAGGATTTAATTAATCCCATTGAATTTCAAAATTATGGAGAAGGATTGATCATCTCTATGGGATTAGATCCCGATTTCTTGTGAAGCAAAATAAAATTAAATTATGAGATTATGGAAGTAAATATACTCGCATTTATTGCTACTGCGCTGTTCATTCTAGTTCCTACTGCTTTTTTACTTATCATCTACGTAAAAACAGTCAGTCAAAATGATTAATTTGAATGAAACTTGAGTTAGTCTAATTTTATTAGTTTAGTTCTTTTAAAAATGATTCAATAAATGAAAGAAAGGGATGACAATTCCAAGTCTTAAATTAAATGAGCAGACTGGATTGAATCCTCGGTGTATGTATCCAATAGATGAGATAGTACGGTGGGGAGAACTATATGAACCTTTCTACCGTACTATCTATTGTATGAAGATATGGAATATGGAATTGATAGAGATCAATTTAAAATCAATCTACATGCATACATGTGGATGCAAATCCATAAATTCATTATCACATATTATATATAATATATATATATAGATTCAAATAGCACTCCCATTCCATCTCTTCGCTCCACCCATCCATTCGTTTTTATTTTGATGAATCCGAAATAATCTAACGTTAATAACTGAATTGTACTAATTCATAGGTTTCTCTTTCATTAATCTTTCATTAAGTTAATAACTTTCATAATGATAATCAGTAATCAGGATAGATTTTTGTTTGATTAAATTAAGTAGTAGAACTAATTAATTTAACTATTGCGAAAGAGTGGAGGAGTAGTATGTGCATATACAAAAGAAAGGCAAGTAATTTTTTTAGAATTAAATTCCGAAGAAAAAGAAAGAATTGTGAATTGGATGATCTGTACTAGACGATCCAAGGAGTTCTATGGTAAGTTATTCGTATCTGGAAAAGGGGTAGTAGACCTTTTTTCATGCTTGAACCCTGATGGTGAGGCGATAAAGCATAAAAAAAATGCCAGGAGTCTCAGGTAAGTATATGTGGATCACCGGGCGCTCTTCTTTTCTTATGCGTAGCCTCTCCAAGGTTAGGTCGCCTACAGTATAAAGTTGTATCTACTCTACATAATAGCAGAACGACTCCCCCTTTGAACAGTAAAGAGGGAAAGAAATCAAATAGGGATTGTTGCTCCTCATTGTAATATCCATAATGATGTTAATGTTATGGTAAGAAAGAACGGGTTCATCAAAATGAAATGGAATATTTTGGAGGAATCAATTTGATTGGAAAAAATCAATTTTCTATCATTATCAGGGGAGTTGCTTTGATTTTCAAAATACGAACGCGGGAATAATTGAGATAGCGGATCCAAAGGTTAAATGAAAATGAAAGGTAATTAATTACTAAATTTCTGTGGAATTTTGAGATGGAAGATATGTTTATTTAAACATAAAACGATCTAATTATGAAATTAAACAATTGATACAAGCTGATTACTCAACTCAATTACACTCAATTAGTAGTACCCTTAGAGTCCACTTCTTCCCCATACTACGAGTGAAAGGGAAAACGTAAAAACTACCATTAAAGCAGCCCAAGCGAGACTTACTATATCCATGTGAATCATGCCCCCTATCTCGATGAATATGAAGGAATTGTTACATTATTGATCCCTAAAATAATAATAGGGGAATTGGTGGTGCAGAGTCAAAAAAAAAAGAGATTATGACTTAAAGCTATTGACAAACCGATCCAATGGATCCGCTTGTATTGTAACAAGTCTCTATTTCCTATATAGGATTGATTTGTGGTGAGGAAGAATTAAGCACAAGCGCAACAGATACACGTTACCCCTTGGAAGTATCAAGGGGATGTTACTAGGGGAATGGAACATGTCGTAATAGTAAGATCTATTCTTTGTTTTGTTACGTTTCATAGGGAAAATATATCTACATATATACCATCAAGATGGATAACTGTCTCTCCCTAAGCTAAACCTTACTATCTCTGTTTCTGTGAAACAATCGGTAGACACCCTATTACATTGCTACATTGCGGGGGTTACCACAGAAAAATTAAAAATATTGAATGACTGGCTGAGCACTGAAATCCTATCGCGAGTACGGCCTGTATAGCCTGTATACAAAGTATCTTCAGCCCTCTCCACAACCCCTAGGATTTCCCCCGTGGCGAATCTAAGCGAGATCTAATTCACGACTGAATCAGGAGACCCTACAGTGGGCATTGGTAGGGTATGAAAGATTGATAGTTATAGTCTTTCCTATAAGTTGGATCCTCAGAGCAAAGATTTACAGCCCTTCTTTCATAGAACCTGCGTATTTTGAAGCGGATTCTGAAGATAAATAAAATAAAGTATCAACGGTCCTTTTCGTCCACCGGGCAAGAATCAGGCCAGTTATATCAGCGAAGCAGGATTCCGAGCCATTTGTTGTGTTGATCAGGCGACACCCGGATTTGAACTGGGGAGAAAGGATTTGCAGTCCCCCGCCTTACCACTCGGCCATGCCGCCAAAAAAGAAATAATAAATGGGCGTAAATACTCTTTTTGGATAGGGTTACTGAATCATTGGTTTTTATTGGATTTGCATCTTCCAATTCTGTTTTCCTTATCCTATCCATCTTTTTACCCAACTTACTCTTCCTCTAGTTGAGATCATTTTCTTAGATTTTCTTAGATCTATTGTATAGTATCTCAACATAAGACCTAAAAACTTCCCTTTTTATTGATTGC